GCAATACCCACAGTATCCGCTTGACCTTTTCTAAGTGGGGACAGAATGAAACGACCATAATAAAGACGCTTACTATCTACTCTTGATTCAACACACTTCCACTGTAGTGTTTGGGTGGATCCTGTTACCTCCTCTCGAACCATAATAGATTAGTATTTATTTGATCATTGAATCGTTTATTTCTCTTGAAAGCAGTTTAATTCTTTTACAGACGTCTTTTTTTAGGAGGTCGACATCCATTATGCGGCATAGGTGTTACATCGCGTATACAACTTAACCGTACACCACTTTTAGCAATGGCTCGTAATGCGGCATCTCTTCCGCTACCAGCCCCTTTTACCATAACTTCTGCTCGTTGCAAACCCACTGTACGAATAGCATCTACTGCTGTTCTTTGACCGGCATAGGGTGATGCTTTTCTTGAGCTTTTGAATCCACAAGTACCTGCGGAGGACCAGAAAACCACCCGACCTTGTGGGTCTGTAACAGTTATAATGGTATTGTTGAAACTGGCTTGAACATGAATAACCCCTTTTGTTATTCTACGTGCACTCTTCCGTAAACTAAAACGGGCATTCCTACGCAAACCAATACGCACTTTCTTACGTGAACCTATTTTTGGTATAGCTTTTGTCATATTTTATTATCTCATAAATATGAGTTAGAAATAACAAAAAGAAAAAAAGATACAAAGATATCCGTTTCAGGGTTAAATATATCCTTTACTTTCATTTTTTGATTGGGAATTTGGACATTTCTGTGGGTACTTTTTTTCCTTTTTAGAAAGGAAAGCTCCTTTTTTGAAAGATTACCCCTGTCTTTGTTTATGCTTCGGATTGGAACAAATGACTCTAATTCGCCCACGCCTACGAATCAGTCGACATTTTGTACAAATTTTACGAACGGAAGCTCTTATTTTCATATTTAGGTATTCCTTTCTTAAACTATGAATCCACTCTTTGGGAAAAAATAAGCCTCTTCACTTAAATTTTGAAATTTGGAATTTATTATCCTAGAAAAACCTAATCCTTTAAATCTTTGGTATCCTTCAAATCTTCAGTATCCTTCGAGTCTTCGATACGCTTCGAATCCTTATGGGGAAGTCTATAAATTATACGCCCCTTGCTTGAATCATAACGACTTACTTCAATTTTGACCCTATCCCCCATCAGTATTCGTATAGAACTGGACCGAATTTTTCCTGAAATATAGCCCAGGATGATGGTGTCATTCTCTAAGCGAACTCGGAACATTCCGTTGGGTAGGGCTTCCGTAACTAAACCTTCGAAAGTAACTTTTGCTTCTCTCGGGTTTTTTTTTTCTCTCCTATTTTTTTTTTCTGTCATATTTTTTTCTCCTATTTTTCTATTTGCATTTTCAAAATAGGAAGTTCGAGATAGAATTCGGGTACTATAGGGGGAGCCATTACCATATATAACATAAGACTTCTCCCCCAATTCTGTTTAGTCGAGCTTCTCGATCTGTCATTATACCTTGAGAAGTAGAAAGAATAGCAATTCCCATTCCGCCCAAAACCTTAGGAATTCCTTGATAGTTAGCATAAATTCGTAAGCCAGGTCGGCTGATACGCTTTAAAAAGGTTCTAGTTCTATATATTCCCTTTCTAGTCCTTCTCTTTTGATGTCGCAAAGTTGAGACCAAGAAATATCTGTTACTTTCTTGATGTTTCCGAACACTTTCAATAAAACCCTCTCGTAGGAGTATTTTAACAATGTTTTCGGTAATATTTGTAGATACTACTCGAACAGTTCCTTTTTTACTCATGTCTGCGTTTCTTATAGAGGTTAGTAAATCAGCAATAGTGTCCTTGCCCATAAGACTCTAATTCTAGGTTCCTCCTAATTTTTAGATAATCAACATGTTTTCCTTTTTCTTTTTATTTTGGATTTTAAAGCATATACGTAAAACACAATCTACAAATTTTTTCTTTGATCTATATCTCATCTACTAGTATTTATAATACTTCAGGAGCTAATGAAACTATTTTAGTAAAATTCAATTCTCTCAATTCCTCGGCAATCGCCCCAAAAACTCTAGTTCCTTTTGGATTTCCTTTTTGATCAATGATAACTGCTGCATTGTCATCATAGCGTATTATTATACCGTCTTCACATTTGAATTCTTTACATGTACGTACAATTACAGCTCGAATTACTTCGGATCTTTCTAGAGGCATTTGGGGCACTGCGTCTTTGATTACAGCAACAATAACATCACCAATACGAGCATATCGCTGATTACCAGCAGCTCCTATGACTCGAATACACATCAATTTTCGAGCTCCACTGTTATCCGCTACATTTAAAAGGGTCTGAGGTTGAATCATATTATTTGGATTTCAATTTGTTATTTCACTGCAAAGGAATGAAAGATATATTGTCTCTCCAGAAGGAAAACCTGGGGTTTTTTATCTTCAATACTCCTTTTTTTGGGGGGTCTATATCTCTAATCTAAGAAATTGGCTTCGTATGGGCATTTTACTGGCAGCTATGGAGATAGCTGCTCTAGCTATAGTTTCAGATACTCCGCTCATTTCATAAAGTATTCGGCCTGGTTTAACAACAGCTACCCAATATTCGGGGGATCCCTTTCCCGAGCCCATACGTGTTTCTGTGGGTCTTAGTGTAACCGGTTTGTCGGGAAATATACGTACCCATAGTTTTCCACCACGACGTGCATATCGTGTCATTGCTCTTCGTCCTGCTTCTATCTGTCTCGCTGTAATCCAAGCGGGTTCAAGTACTTGAAGAGCATATCTACCAAAACAAATACGATTGCCTCGGCAGGATTTTCCCTTCATTCTTCCTCTATGTTGTTTACGAAATCTAGTTCTTTTGGGGTTATAGTCGATGGTTCTTTTTTAGTTCCATCTCTACTGCAAAACTGGACATGAGAGTTTCTTCTCATCCAGCTCCTCGCGAATGAAATGAGAAAGCGTGCAAAAATATATAATAGAATACGTTTTTTTTATTTTGCATTTCTTAAAATAGAAAAATATATAGTCAAGAAAGAAGATCTAGAATATATCCAAATTCTATATTTGTAGATAATGTAATCTGTCTTTTTTATAAGGAATATCCTTATTTTTCCCCTTATTGAATCATAGTAAAGTATTCTAATCCAATAAAGTTTCGCGGGCGAATATTTACTCTTTCTTGTCTTATTTGTTAATTTATAACCTTATCAAATAAAGCAATTTTTTTGGTTTGTTCCGCCATCCCGCCCAATGAAGTATTAGGATTCTTTTCAATAAAATCAATCCTATCCAGTCATAGGTTTTGTCGTTCCCACAGCTTCTCCTTTAATGGTTAGGTTTGAATCCTGCAACGGAGCTTCCAAACTTTCTGAGTTAATTTTCTTAGTTTTATTAACCTGGGCTGCTCTTTATTATTGCTTAAAATTTTTATTTATTGTTTCACAAAATTACGATTTCAAATTCTCTCTTATTTTTATTATTTTATTATATTGATGCTTTATCACATTGCCTTTTATGATGTAATTCATAGACCATACACATTGGAATCTTATATCTTTCTTATTCTTCTTCCTTCTATCTATCATCCCTCCTTTTATCCACATCCCTTTAGTTTTGTTTCACAACCTAGAATCCGGTTTCTTTTTTAGAGAAAAAAAATGCAGTTGCTACAACTATATGATAGATCCACTCATTTATGATAGATGTATTTATTCACATAGTGACTGTTTCTTTGTTAGGATCTCGACAATACGAAGCAATAGGTTGGTTATTAGTTCATTTTCTATAATTACTAAGTTTTTTCTATTTTTAGTAGGGTTCGCTCAATTTTTTTTTTTTGAGTTTCCATTTTTGACCCTAAAGAAAAAACTAACGAGTCACACACTAAGCATAGCAATTATATTAAAAGATTTATCAATTTTCATTAAATCTTATAGAAAGAGGTATGATTTCTTCTTTTTTCTGGGATTTTTGGAAAAAAAGGCTCTTGTCTTTTTTATTCTATCACTGGCCAGAATGAGAAGACAAGGTTAGTTATTCTTCTTCTACGAATATCCAAATTTTTACACCTAATACTCCATAGATAGTTCTAATTGGATAGCAGCAATAATCAATTTTAGCGCGAATTGTTTGGAGGGGAAGTCTACCCTTTTTGATGCATTCGGCACGTGCAATTTCTTTCCCTCCTAGACGGCCTGCAATTTTGATTTTTACTCCCTTTATATCTGCTTTTTTAGTTAATTCAATGGCTTTTTTCATTGCCTTTCGGAATGAAACTCTATTTTTTAATTGGAAAGCTATATATTCTGCAAGAATGTTAGGTTGTCTATAGGGTTCTTTAACTTTTTCAATAGCAATATTAAGTCTCTGGTTTACAGAATTCACTTCCTTTTGGATATCTTTCTCTAATTCTTCGATTGCTCCTTTTTTCTTTAATAAATTGGGGAATCCAATATGGATTGTAACATGAATTGTATCGATTTCTTTTTGAATTTCTATATGTGTAATTACTTCGGAACTTGAGTCTGATTCTATTTTTCTATTCGAGCTTTTTTTCCTATTCTTTTGTATATAGTTCTTGATACAATTCCGTATTTTTTTATCTTCTTGTAGACCTTCAGAATAATTTTTTGGTTGTGCGAACCAAAAGGAATGGTGATTTTGAGTTGTACCAAGTCTGAAACCGAGTGGATTTATTTTTTGTCCCATATTTTTCTATTCTATTTTTTTTTTACTGGGAATCGAAATCTTAGGTTGATCTAAAAGTTATTTAGATTTCTTTACTATATAGTTATTTAGATTTCTTTACTATATTTAGTACAATTGTTATATGACACATGGTTTTTTTTATAGGATAACCACGTCCTCGAGCCCGAGGTCTGAATTTTTTCATAATAGTACTCCTACTCACTTCGGCTTTTGTTATGAATAAATTAGCTTTGTCGAAATCCCTATAATGAGTAGCATTTGCTGCTGCCGAATAAACCAACTTTAAGATGGGATAAGATGCTCGATAAGGCATGAGGTTCAGTATCATAACGGTTTCCTCGTAGTAACGCCAGCGAATCTCATCAAGAACTCTTTGTGCTTTAAAAACAGACATATGTATGCGTTTTTGTGCTTTGAAAACCCGTTCGAACTTAAGTAGACGATCAGTTGGAACTTTTCTTGCGAGTTTCCGTAGCCCGTTCTTCTTCTTCTTTATCCTAGGGATATACTTTACCAATTTGAAACTTGTCATAAATAAGGTTATTCCCCGCCTACCTTTACTTTATTTACTTTATTTAAATTTCTTTGTTTATTCTGAATCTTTCTATTCTGAATTCAGTTAACGACGAGATTTAGTATCCTTTCTTGCACTTTCATAACTCGTGAAATGCCGAGTAGGCACGAATTCCCCCAATTTGCGACCTACCATAGGATTTGTTATGTAAATAGGTATATGTTCCTTTCCATTATGAATCGCGATTGTATGGCCAACCATTGCGGGTAGAATGCTAGATGCCCGGGACCACGTTACTATTGTTTCTTTCTCCTCCTTCATATTGACCTTTTCGATTTTTGTCAATAAATGACGAGCTACAAAAGGATTCGTTTTTTTTCGTGTCACAGCTGATTACTCCTTTTTTTCATTTTAAAGAGTGGCATCCTATGTCCACTATCTCGATCGAGGTATGGAGGTCAGAATAAATAGAATAATGATGAGTGGAAAAAAGAGAAAATCCTTTAGCTGGATAAGGGGCGGATGTAGCCAAGTGGATCAAGGCAGTGGATTGTGAATCCACCATGCGCGGGTTCAATTCCCGTCGTTCGCCCATCGCATTATTGCAATGCAATTTTCCATATTCCTAGTTACATATTTACTTACGGCGACGAAGAATAAAACTATCACTATATTTTTTCCTTTTCCTAGTTCTTCTTCCAAGCGCAGGATAACCCCAAGGGGTTGTGGGTTTTTTTCTACCAATGGGGGCTTTCCCTTCACCGCCCCCATGGGGGTGGTCCACAGGGTTCATAACTACCCCTCTTACTACGGGGCGTTTACCTAGCCAACACTTAGATCCGGCTCTACCCAAACTTTTTTGGTTCACCCCAACATTACCCACTTGTCCGACTGTTGCTAAGCAGTTTTGGGATACCAAACGGACCTCCCCAGATGGTAATCTTAAAGTGGCCAATTTACCCTCTTTTGCAATCAGTTTCGCTACAGCACCTGCTGCTCTAGCTAATTGCCCACCCCTTCCACGTGTGATTTCTATGTTATGTATGGCCGTGCCTAAGGGCATATCGGTTGAAGTAGATTCTTCTTTTTTCTCAAAAAACCCCTTCCCAAACTGTACAAGCTTCTTCCAAAGCATACGGCTTTCTAGATGTATATGACGATCTCTAGACAGATTGATCTTATATGAATCGTATGATGAAGTACCACATGAGTGGATATATAGAAAAGGAATCCAAATCTGCCGAATCGCTCATGTTATGATCTTCTACATCCTAGGTCTCCGCGTTCCGTCATCTGGCTTATGTTCTTCATGTAGCATTCAGATCGAATGACTCTATGAAATTACGTCGATACTTCCACATATTATGGGTAACGTAGGAGACATCCCTATTTTCACCCGGGGGTCTTAATTACCACTGCTTAGCTTTCAATTCGCCTCTGACCATCAAATTAAATGTGAATAACCCGTCCTCCTCTCTTTGAAACAAGGGGCGCTTCCGGTTCTGTGCGTGCTTCAAACAATTTAGTCTTCTCCATATTACCATATCTCTAGAGTCAATAATTTTCTATGAGGAACTACTGAACTCAATCACTTGCTGCCGTTACTCAACAGTTTTCTGTTGAGGTCTATCCCGTAGAGGTAGTCAAATTGGATCAGTGATCGATTTCTAGGTTTCGTCGTAAACCTAATTGGTTACTTCCAATTACGTAAATCAATAGTTCAAACCGCACTCAAAGGTAGGGCATTTCCCATTGATATAGGAACTTTTGTACCAGAAACAATAGTATCTCCAATTATAGCCCCTCTGGGATGTAAAATATATCTCTTCTCACCATCCCCATAGTGTATGAGACAAATGTATGCATTTCGATTAGGGTCGTATTCTATGGTTACGATTCTACCAGATATGTCTTTTTGATTCCGTCGAAAATCGATTTTACGGTATAGGCGCTTATGACCTCCCCCTCTATGCCTTGCGGTAATGATTCCTCTGGCATTACGACCTTTACCACAACGGTGCCGTCCATGGATCAATTTATTTCGTGGATTGGATTTCACTTGCCTGTCTACGGTTCCCTTGCGTGTGCTCGGGATAGGTGTTTTGTATAAATGTTTCGCCGTATTATTAAGTATTCTCCTTTAGTTCTTTTCTCTATCTAGAAGTGGAATAGAATAACCCGGTTGAAGGGTAATGATCATACGTCTGTAATGCATTGTATGTCCCAGAATAGGTCCCATTCTTCTACCCTTTCCGGGTAGTCGATGGCTATTCACAGCTAC